GAATAAGTCCATTTATTTAGTTCTACATTCCCTGCCCTTATTATAATTATATATACTCACTTAGATATACTTAGTATAATTATATACGAATTATAATGAAATTATAATGATTATATAATATCTTTATAACCATATAACAGGTAAAAATATTAATATAACAAGAAATAACAGGTACAAATATTAAATTGAGGTACCCATTTTATGACAACTTTCAACAACTTACCCTCTATTTTTGTGCCTTTAGTGGGCCTAGTTTTTCCGGCAATTGCAATGGCTTCTTTATCTCTTCATGTTCAAAAAAACAAGATTCTTTAGATCCGATGGGGCAAAATCTCATCTATTTTTTTTTTCCCAGACTTAGGCTTGGATCATAACATGGATATCTATTTAGTAGAATATGGTATAACATGTGGCTGCCTCCGAACAGAAATGATAAATGAAAGAGTTCGTATGCATATGTAAACATGATATATGGGAAAATGAATTATAGCTATTTGAAAATAGATCGGGTTGGGGCGGGGGTCTGAAATAAATGTAAAGTCAATCTATCTATATGTAGATATCTATAGGGGATATATGAAAGGGATGCTATTATTTTAGATTTAACCAATTCGATGAATTACTCCTAAAGTTTCGCGTCAGAATAGTGCTAGTTGATGAGAGTTACTTCGGAAACAAAAAAAAGTAAAGTCAAATTTAATTGGGTTATTCTCCCAATTCCAATAAAATGCAACTGGATCTATTATGAGTTGGCGATCAGAACATATATGGATAGAACTTATAGCGGGGTCTCGAAAAACAACTAATTTCTGCTGGGCCTTTATCCTTTTTTTAGGTTCATTAGGGTTCTTATTGGTTGGAACTTCCAGTTATCTTGGCAGGAATTTGATATCTTTATTTCCGTCTCAGCAAATAATTTTTTTTCCACAAGGGATTGTGATGTCTTTCTATGGGATCGCAGGTCTCTTTATTAGCTCCTATTTGTGGTGCACAATTTCGTGGAATGTAGGTAGTGGTTATGATCGATTCGATAGAAAAGAAGGAATAGTGTGTATTTTTCGTTGGGGATTTCCTGGAAAAAATCGTCGCATCTTCCTCCGATTCCTTATGAAAGACATTCAGTCCATCAGAATAGAAGTTAAAGAGGGTATTTATGCTCGTCGTGTCCTTTATATGGAAATCAGAGGCCAGGGGGCCATTCCCTTGACTCGTACTGATGAGAATTTAACTCCACGAGAAATTGAGCAAAAAGCTTCTGAATTGGCCTATTTCTTGCGCGTACCAATTGAAGTATTTTGAAATGAACTGAAGAATGAATGCTTTCTTAGCCGGAGGTCAAAAACTCAAGAATCCCCTTTTTTCTTTCTATAGCATAATTTAACTATAGTTTCTTCAGAACGCTGATTCGAACCAAAGCAGACATATACAGAACAATTCTAAAACGAAACTTTTTTTGTTTTCGCAAAAATGTTCTTTTATGCGTATGTAAATCCACTCAACTTTTTCAGTAACAAAACAAGTAACAAATCGAAGATTTATCTCATAGATCAAAACATTTTGAAATAAGACTAAAGAATTTCTCTTTTTTATTTTCATTATTTGGAATTGATACGTTAGATACAATACGGATAGATCATATCTTGTAAATTATCTTTCTTTTGTCAATCGACGTTTCTTTTTATCCTTTTTTGTGCTCTTTAATGAAAGCAAACAATTGGACCGCTTATAACGATAACCTTTCTGTCTTCTTTTTCTTTTGCCACTCATTTTTGATCATCGCAATATTCTTCATAAAGTTCTCTCAATCGAAATTTTTTTTTTTTTGAACTATTTGATATTTTGATAGATAGAAAGAAAGGGGGTTCTTTCGTCTCGAACTCCGCATAATATTCATTATTTGAAGTGGCTCTTTCGGGCATTCATCGAAAAGAGGAAATTGCTTCGAATTTGAGCAATTGAGACATCTAGAAACTTTTTTTTCTTTATTCGAATTTGAAGTGTACTCTTTCTTATTCTATTTCTGTATTCTTTCTAAATTCAAGGGCTAACCACTGAATTACAAATAAAAAAAGGGGAATAGATTCACAGGCTCGATGCCTTGTAATAGAACTTATGCTTGATAGAAATATTAGATCGTATAGAGTCGACAAATGAGGTGGGTTCATTCAAAATTCACAGACGAAAAAATGGCAAAAAAGAAAGCATCCATTCCCCTTCTATATTTTGCATCTATAGTATTTTTACCCTGGTGGATCTCTCTCTCATTTAATAAAAGTCTGGAATCTTGGGTTACTGATTGGTGGAATACTAAGCAATCCGAAACTTTTTTGAATGATATTCAAGAAAAGAGTATTCTAGAAAAATTCATAGAATTAGAGGAACTCTTCTTGTTGGACGAAATGATAAAGGAATACCCGGAAACACATCTACAAAAGTTTCCTATCGGAATCCACAAAGAAACGATCCAATTGATCAAGATGCACAATGAGGATCGTATCCATACGATTTTGCACTTCTCAACAAATATAATCTGTTTCCTTATTCTAAGTGGTTATTCTATTCTAGGTAATGAAGAACTTTTTATTCTTAATTCTTGGGTTCAAGAATTCCTATATAACTTAAGTGACACAATAAAAGCTTTTTCTATTCTTTTATTAACGGATTTATGTATAGGATTCCATTCACCCCACGGTTGGGAACTAATGATTGGCTCTGTCTATAAAGATTTTGGATTTACTCATAACGATCAAATTATATCTGGTCTTGTTTCCACTTTTCCAGTCATTCTAGATACAATTTTTAAATATTTAATTTTCCGTTATTTAAATCGGGTATCTCCGTCACTTGTAGTGATTTATCATTCAATGAATGACTGAAAAATGATCCACTGATCCAATTATAATGTTTGTATAATGTTTGTTACTTTGTACATAAGCAAAACATTCAAAAATTTACTTATTCTTTCTACCTATCCGGAGGAATTAGGATTTTTGCTATATTCCAGTAAAATTATTTCAGTAAATAGCAGCATTATGGATAGGGAACTATACTAGCAACCTACCTAATTTTATTGTAGAAATTTTCGGGATCAACGATTGGACCATGCAAACTAGAAATACCCTTTCTTGGATAAAGGAAGAGATTACTCGATTCATTTCCGTATCGCTTATGATATATATAATAAGTCGGACATCCATTTCAAATGCATATCCTATTTTTGCACAGCAGGGTTATGAAAATCCACGAGAAGCGACTGGCCGTATTGTATGTGCCAATTGCCATTTAGCTAATAAGCCCGTGGATATTGAGGTTCCACAAGCGGTACTTCCTGATACTGTATTTGAAGCAGTTGTTCGAATTCCTTATGATATGCAACTGAAACAAGTTCTTGCTAATGGTAAAAAAGGGGCTTTGAATGTGGGGGCTGTTCTAATTTTACCCGAGGGGTTTGAATTAGCCCCCCCCGACCGTATTTCGCCCGAGATGAAAGAAAAGATAGGCAATCTGTCTTTTCAGAGCTATCGTCCCACTAAAAAAAATATTCTTGTGATAGGTCCTGTTCCCGGTCAGAAATATAGTGAAATCACCTTTCCTATTCTTTCCCCGGACCCCGCTACTAAGAAAGATGTTCACTTCTTAAAATATCCCATCTACGTAGGCGGGAACAGGGGAAGGGGTCAGATTTATCCCGACGGGAGCAAGAGTAACAATACAGTTTATAATGCTACAGCAGCAGGTATAGTAAGCAAAATCATACGAAAAGAAAAGGGGGGGTACGAAATAACCATAGCGGATGCATCGGATGGACGTCAGGTGGTTGATATTATACCTCCAGGACCAGAACTTCTTGTTTCAGAGGGTGAATCTATCAAACTTGATCAGCCATTAACGAGTAATCCTAATGTGGGTGGATTTGGTCAGGGGGAGGCGGAAATAGTACTCCAAGATCCATTACGTGTCCAAGGCCTTTTGTTCTTCTTGGCGTCTGTTATTTTGGCACAAATATTTTTGGTTCTTAAAAAGAAACAGTTTGAGAAGGTTCAGTTGTCCGAAATGAATTTCTAGATCCGTGTATTTATCAGCATCAAGTTTGTAAAAAGAACAAGATTTTGTCGGCAATTATGTATGATCATAAAAATTATGAAAACCCTTTTGTTTATATTTTTTTTTTATAAGTTATACCAGATTTTACCAGATTTCGGGAATTACTTGTACAGCATTCCTAGTCCTCGTATGTATATTGTGAAGAAGACTATTTGACGTTATATCTTCTTTATTTTTTTCAATCCAAATTTGAACGGTGTGATTATGTCACTATTGTCAGATTTAACTGTCATAGAATGTATCAATAATAGTTTTCTATTCTATATTCGAATAGAATCAAATTCGACTAGATACTTAAGCATAAGATAAGTAAGCGGAGAAGGCAAAGGATAAATAAATGAGGGGAACAAAGGATTCTAGGAGGTATTATTCGTCTTCCTAGTCTTTGACACAAGAAAAGGAATTTTCCCCATCCCTTTCTTGTGTCGAAATAATAATGATTCTTGATCCCATTCGTCAAAGATTCTTATTTTTATTTTAGTTTAGATTTTTTTTCCAGGTTTATCAGAACCCCTTTTAAAATTTATTACGTATGAGAATAAGAAATAGTGGACAAACAAAAAAGATAAGGAAATTTTATTGAGCAAATAGAACTTCTTCAATTAAACTTATAAAAAAATTTCAATTTTGATGAGATACTTAAAATAAATAGAGTACGGTTCTATTAGTATAGAAAGGATTTGGTCGGATTGACAGAAATATATATTATGATTGTGTCATCCAAGAAGAGGAAATCGAGCGGTTCCTTCTTTTTTCTAACTTTGAAAGTCTCGATAGATACTATCGAGGAACAAATGTTTTGAATCAATTAATGAAGTTAATTTTTCAAAAACATTATCAGAAAAGAATGCAATGGAGTTTTTTTTTGGAAACATCGGAAAAAGCAATCCGTTTTG